CAGTGGATTCATGGTAAGTTCCTCGCACAAAAAAAAAAAATGGTTAATGATACAATCAACCAATGAATTATTACTTAATTTTATCATTAAGTTTGATCATTAAGATCTATTGGGTCGGAGTAACTAAAAACTAATGATAATATTACTGAATCGTCAGAACTACTTCGATATCTCGTTTTTTGTTTCTACCCATGATGAAGTTTTTGTAAATTCATATACATACGGCTCTAGTTATTGCATTTCTTTCTTTCCAACCATTCTTTCATTCCATCCTTCGTTCTTTACTCTTCTATATCCTTGAGTTCATCTGTTTTTTCATCCAATCCACAATCACAAATGAAACAGAAGAAAGGACTTGACTTATCTTGTAATCCATCTAATCTAAATGCAGTAAACTGCAATCAAATCAATATATGCAATCATCAATATATGCAATGGATATCAATATGATCGATATCAACGATATCAATATATCAATATAACGATATCAATATGTATATCAATACATATATATATTTTTTATTTATTTTGCTATATATATAGATAGCAATATATATTGCTATATATATATATTACATATATATAGCATATAGTTAGATATATATATAGTTAGTTAGTATATAGGTAAGGCATAAGGACTTCTATTTATATATAGATAGGACTATATAACTAGTGAATATCTAATATTACATATACGTATTACATATACATTTCTTTCTTCCATAATGTAAACTGGCCACATTTTATATTGAATCGGATTATAGAATCATTCCTCGAAACCCACACAAAAAGTGGCTGGACTTATAGACATTACATACATCTAGTGTGACCTCCCCAACCCATCCTTTTTTTTTTTTTTTACAATTCCGTAATATCGTTCATCTTCTCTCCTACGACTCTAGGTCATATATTCATACGTATTTATATCTATTATGTTCTCCAACCAAGCAGATTATCTTGAACCATGCATGAATTGGGATAAGCTAAAAAAAAAAGACTATTTCGAAAACTAGTCAATGATGACCCTCCATGGATTCACCTATATAAGCCGCGGCTAACGTTGCAAAAATAAGAGCTTGAATACCACTTGTAAATAATCCAAGAAACATGACAGGTATAGGAACTACTGAAGGGACTAAAGAAACAAGAACAACAACTACTAATTCATCAGCCAATATATTCCCGAAAAGTCGAAAACTAAGAGATAAGGGTTTTGTGAAATCTTCTAGGATGTTAATTGGTAAAAGTATTGGAGTTGGTTTGATGTATTTCTCGAAATAACCCAACCCTTTTTTGGTAAGACCTGCATAAAAATATGCCACTGACGTGGGTAAAGCTAAAGCAACAGTAGTATTTATATCATTCGTGGGCGCAGCTAACTCCCCATGAGGTAACTGTATGATTTTCCAAGGTAAAAGGGCACCTGACCAATTAGAAACAAAAATAAATAGGAACATAGTTCCAATAAAAGGAACCCAAGGTCCATATTCTTCTCCAATCTGGGTTTTGCTCAAGTCTCGAATAAATTCAAGGACATATTCAAAGAAATTCTGACCGTCGGTCGGAATGGTTTGTGGATTCCGAACAGCTATGATGGCTGAACCTAACAAGATAGCAATTACGACCCAAGAAGTGATAAGTACTTGGGCATGGATTTGTAAACCTCCTATTTGCCAATAGAAATGTTGGCCTACTTCTACACCCGATATATCGTATAACCCCTTGAGTGTTTTAATGTAACATGGTATAACATTCATATTGTCCTCTGATAGAAATTGAACTTCAAAAAAGGAATTAGTTTGATTCAACCATTTCTTTCTCAACTCACCAACTTGAATCATTAATCATATATTTAGGATACCAAGAAATCACATAACATCATAATATATATCAATATCCCCAGTTCTTTTTTTTTTTTAATTCAAAAAAAAGTAACCGATCCAATAAATCTATGGAGTTGCCCAATAATTAACATTAACTAATTTTATTATTCTTAATCTTAATCTTAATCATAATCAACGATTTCTTATATAGCTAGAACGACCTTCACAAATTGCGGATACTAATTTGTTAAGAATCAATCGAATTGAAGCTATAGCGTCATCGTTGGCTGGAATCGAAATATCTGCAAGATCTGGGTCACAATTTGTATCGATTAAACAAATCGTTGGAATCCCCAAAATGGCACATTCTCGAAGAGCCGTATATTCTTCTTGCTGATCAACGATGATCACAATATCAGGCAATCCCGTCATATATTTGATCCCACCGAGATATGTTTGCAAGGTAGATAATTTTCTCTTCAACATTGCTGCATCTCTTTTGGGGAGACGGTTGAGTTTCCCCATCTTTTCTTCTGCTCTTAAGTCCCTGAACTTATAAAGTCTCGTTTCCGTAGTGGACCAATTCGTTAACATACCACCGAGCCATTTTTGATTAATAAAATGAGACCGAGCCCTTATTGCAGCTGATGCTACTGAATCCGATGCTTTATTTTTGGTACCGACGATTAAGAAGTTTTTTCCCCTACTTGCTGCATCAAAAACTAAATCACAGGCTTCTGATAAAAAACGAGCAGTTCTAGCGAGATTTGTAATATGAATACCTTTACGCTTTGCAGAAATGTAAGGGGCCATTCTAGGATTCCATTTCTTAGTACCATGACCAAAATGAACTCCTGCTTCCATCATCTCTTCCAAATTGATGTTCCAATATCTTCTTGTCATTTTTTCCCACACTTCCTTTTTGTTTTTTCTTTTTCGTATTATTAACAAAGAGACGAGGTACCTTGAAATAAATAATAGTTCCGATGGAACCTTCTACCGGGGATTGACCATTGATACACGGCACAAACCATAATTTTTTTTTAATTACTTATTTTATTTATTACCAAATCAATAATCAGACCAGTATAGTTAAAAGATAGTTAAAGTGAAAATGAATCCGCTCTTAGGAATCATTAAATCGCATAAATGATTGTTCTGATGTCTCATGTAAATTTGTCTCATGGAAATTGTTTGTCGCGTAAGAACAAAATAATTCTCTATGGTGTAACAAAATATCTCTCATTTCCAACTCGAATAGATTTTTTCTTTTGATTTCCAAATAAATGTTTTTGTCTTGCCTTGAACGGTGCACAAATTTTTGGAATCCGGTACCAACAGGTATAATCCCCCCCAGAACAACGTTCTCTTTCAGGCCTTTCAACCAATCAATACGACCTCGTAGAGCAGCTTTTGCTAAAACTCGAGCGGTTTCTTGAAAACTTGCTTCGGATATGAAACTTTGAGTATTCAGAGACGCTCTTGTTATTCCCAATGAGATTGCCCGATAACAGATTGATTCGTCCAAAGCGCGCCCTGCTCGTTCCGCTCGCAACAATCCGATTAATTCTCCAGGCGAAAAAACATTAGACATTCCATCTTCTGAAACCAACACTTTTGATGTTACTTGACGTACAATAATCTCTATATGTCTATTATGGATCTGTACCCCCTGGGATCGATAAACCTTTTGGATCTTATTAACCAAAGAGATACGACTTTGGGCTATGGTTAGCTCAGCTCCAATCAAAAACCCCCAGGGGATCCCAAGAATTCTTGGTATACGCTCGTTCCAACCTTCAACTCTCCTTTCGAGGTTCATCGATATTGAATCAATCGAACGCACTTCTAAGATTTGTTCTACTTTTGGAAGACCTTGCGTTATGTCACCAGATCTCGATTTTTCATATATAAATGTAACTAATGTATCTCCTTCGTAAAGGATTTTCCCATAATGACCATGAACAGTTGCTCCAGGAGTAGCCAAATAAGACTTAGCCGATCTTATAACTAAAAAGTCGACATTAACAATTAAAATTTGACCAGATTTTTTTACGTGTGGTTCGTATTTAAATAGACATACATTTTCACAAATAAATTGTCCAAGGCTAATTTTGATCGATGTCTCTTCACAATAATCATGATGGAGAAAGCACCAATTCAAATGGAATGGGTTCAAAACGATGTTACTGCATAGATCGGGATTATAAATCCTCCTATTTTCATCTATTAAACAGTATTTAAGTACTTGAAGTACTTGGAAAATCTGTTTCAAATTGTCAAGTAGCAAATATTTCTTTAACACGATCTGATTATGAGTTATTAAATGGTAAGATGAATAAAAATTCGATATTTTAGGTACAATAGCGCCTAAGGGACCCAAATAATCCCTAATTGGAATTAGGGGATCCGATTCTTTTGTCACATTGTTATATTTCGAACTATTGAATGGACCAATTCGAGAACAATTGGATGATGACAAAATTAGCAAAGATTGGCATTCCTTATTTCGATTCAACAACATACCAATAGTTCCTTGATGTTGGCTAAGTGATTGAATCTTCGCCTTGGAATAAAAAGGACTGATATTGGTGCAATCTAATCCATTATCGGGAATCAATCCGGAACTTGCCCTATCATACCTTTTTCCGGTATACGAAATAGTGGACTTGACTAACTCAATTCTTATGAAATCGCGAATTAGATCATTTGCCCTTACCTCAACAAAGGAAGCATGAACCTCTTCTATAGAACCATTTTGTTCTTGGTCCCAATTCAATACTAAGCAAGTCCGAACTAATTGAATACTTGTGTGATAAATTCCTCGAATTGACTTGCCATTTCCATAAAGGATATAATTGACAACTCTAAATTGGACATTATCCTTTTCCTGCAAGATATCACGAGGGAAAAGTGTTGCTAAATTTATCCCATCGGATATTTCATATGTGACTACGGGTCGAACCAAAACAAAATACTTTTTCTTGGTAGGTGTGATCCGTTGAACATAGATCCAATTTTTCCATTTTTTTGATTCTTTATAATTTTTTTTTTCCGTTTCTGGTGGTATAAAAATGCCGCTATGCCTGGATATCTTATCTGTCTCTCCAGGAAAATGAATATCTCCAGAAAAGATTTTAAGTTCAATATATTTTTTTTTTCTCTCCACTCGGACTA